AGTGACATGGAACATAAGGTGCCTCAATGAGGCCCTGAAACAAAAAGAGGTAAGATTGCTGGTAAAAAGGTCCCCACTGAAGACACGGTTCAAGAGTGAAATGATGACCAACACTTGGCTCACAGAGAAGAGGTTAAGGGCGTACCACTCGAATCCTCAGGTATTCCCACTTATGGTTGTAGGTTTCACAACTTCCCGTCAGGTCTCTCATCTTTGATCTAACAGCTTCTACGACGATAGATAGGGGTCAGGTTTGTTTGGCATCTATGCCCCCTGCCCTCCAAACAAAGCAGGAAACTGCAGTGCGCGCTTAGGTACGCTCTTGCTCTGTCGTGTATTTTTCCAGCTTCATTCTTTTGACAAGAATTCATTCCTTCTAGCTCTGCTTTATTGCACGCATTTGATGCGCTAGGAAAGAAAGAGGAGCGGCGAACTATGGGAACAGCTCTTTTCGATAGAAAGCATTAATTAATTGGTAGGACTGATGTCTGGTTGTTGGTTAAAGACCCTCCCCGCACAAGAATTTCATAGCTTCCGATCCGCCCTTGTGTAAGAAACGAGAGGTGTCAAGCTCCCTTCTCTTCTGCCTTTGAACTCGAGGCCGCGAAAGACTTATTGTTCAATGGAATGAAAAGCCAATCCATATAGGTGTGATTTCTACTCATTGACTTTCCCTTCGGAAAGGACATCGAAAGATGATCAAACTAATACGGTAATGGCATCTGAAATCGCTGATCCAGACACGGCACACAGGGCGGATCCGCACATGGGACAGCCAATCCCAAGATTTCACCCTCAGGCACAACTCCTGGTCTCGGTGCTGGAACAAAGGCGCAAGAGCCGATGCCATCCGATTCTCACGCAAAGACAGGATGTGTGTTTTCACCGATCCAGACATGTGGCACCCGCAGGACTTCGGCCGGGACGGGAGCCCTTGGTGCAGTTGGAGGAACAGGTGCGCAAGAATCTGTGCCATCCGCGTATCGTGAGCCATCCGCTTCCTCGGAGCCATGTCTGAGTGTTCGGAGTAGGAAGAATTGGGGAACAACGACCTGAGACGTTGAGCGAAGCAATCTCCATTGACCGGGCAGTGTGCGTGACAGTCGATGATTGCCCGAACGAAAGAAACTGTTCCGGATCCATGTTCGAGTAGTCGGCATTCAATAGAGACAAGTTGAGTAGGGATCAAAACCAAGGAAAGGAACCTTGGGGAACCTTTCAAGCATATGGGTTTGGCTCCGTATGAGGAAGACATGGAACCAATGAGCACAGAAACTCCACCTCAAGGAATTCCGTGTCATGAGTGTCATGGGTTTGGTCATGTTCAAGCGGAATGTGCTAACACCCGAGCTAACTCACTATTGACGTAAGTGATGATTGAACCCTCTGACCTATTGCATTGACACAAGGAATATCTCGGGGCTCTGTGTAAACAAAGAGAGATGAAACTGGCGTGGGACAGCGGGTCGCATCTCAGTAAACCTCTGCACTACCATTGCGGGAAAGCCCAAAGTGTCCAAAACTACACTCAAAAAATCCCACCTCAAGGTAAAATAGGCTTTCATCAAATCAACAAAGAGAGTGCAACGAGGCGTACCTCTATTCCTGTGATAGTTGCGCAGAAGCGGATGGGCCAACAAGATATTATCCCCAATCCTCCTACCATGCACAAAAGCAGTTTGTTGCTTGCCAACAAGGCACAACAAAGTCCTTCCCTGAACCCTCGCACTGAAGGAGTTTACCTCACTGTAACTTCCCTAGATTCGATCTCTTCTTTCTGCCTGCATCTCTTTATGTCCTTTTGGATAGAATAGAAAGATAGCTTCGTTCGGAACAATCGGGGAGAAAGGGAAGATCTTGGTTAGGCTTCCTCTATGGCTGCTTCTTCCAACTCTAACGCTCCAAATCCGGATTCAATCCAGCCCCAAGCGTACCTGAGGCTACCTTGTTGCGACCTCAAATACCTATTCCTTAAGGTAGCTTACTGTTACGAACGATTCCGAGAAGGGAGTTGGTCCCTCCAGACCGGCCACATCCCTCTTACCGGCGCCAACTCAATGGCTATGGAATCAAGTTCGACTTACTTCTGTACCCGGGCCTTTGCCCCCTTCCTCAAGAAAAAGGGTCTCTGGCCCTGGATCCAAGGTATTAGGGAAGTCTACTTCGCCCATGCTGGGGTCATATATGGGAATTAAGACAAGACGCGGGTAGCCTGCTCCTACCTTCTTTCTGATTCAATTCCATACCGTCGAGAGAACTCTTCCCTCATCCAGCCTTGATAGTCTTTCGTACTCTGCCTCCGGCTTCGATAACAAACCTTCGGTCGTCCTCAAGGAGCTTCCCTCACAGTAACAAGTCGGCCTAAAGGCCTAGCATCAACGAAGCCGCTTCGCTCACAATACCCAATCGCTTCCCTAGAAACCTTCCCTCGGACTAAAGGAGCTTCTTTTCTTTCTTCTTTCTTTCTTTCCCGTCTTGGAAAGAGAATTCCCGTTCGGTTTAGTTATGAAACTACCAATCTGTGTCCTTTCTTTCTTCTTCTTCGTATCGACGTGACGAACCAGAAAACCATACTTTTGATTCTAAAACTACAAACCTTACTGACGAGGAAAGAGATTCTTCTTCCCCTCAAAGGAGGATATGCATCTTCTTCTGAACGTTATCGAGGAACGAGAGGACTCTCTGAAATATCTTCTTCTTCAATTCCCGTCTTGTTCAATTCCTTTTGGGTATTCTCTAGAAGCCTTACTGACGAGGAAAGAAAGAAGTATTCAGTCATGTACTGGGCCGTAGCTCAAGGTTTAAGAATTCCTCAACAAAGGAACCCTACTATATAGGTTAACGCCCACTTTTCATGGGACAAGTAAAACGATTTTAGTATGAATGCCCGATCGGGATAAGGAGAATTGGTTGAATGGAACAGGTTGAGGAAAGAAAAGACCCGTCCCTAATGAAAAAGAAGAAGTTAGCAATCCAACCGTGTTACCAGAGGTGGAACTATACGTTTAACTGGGTGATCACTATTATCTATTCGAGTCGCTAAGGCTTTCCCACGGCAGACTCTACCAAATAGATTCCTATTCCATCTTTCCGAGAAAGAAGAGATGAACGGGCTTTTTCGGTGTGGAAGATTTTGAAAGTAAAGGTTCGAGCATATTGTAGACGGAGAAACTACTCTTTTTCAGAATTTACCTTTCACCCAGGAGTTCTACTGTCGGCCAATGCAGAGGTGGAAGGCTCTCGTCGCTCAGGAAGCTACTACTGATCCCAGACCTGCACCAACAAAACAAGGATTTCACTGCTCAACAGCTTAAGGGCTACTATATCTCATCCGCACGAGGGAATATCTAGTGATAGAGGAAAACGCGAGAATTCAGGTTTGTAATGAATATACTCTATTACACCAGAAAAATCAGTCTCTTACCGCGCATCAGCTTGAAGAGCGGCTATCGGAGTCAGGCTTAAGAGAGCCTCCTACCTAGTCAAATACTGAACTGAAAAAAGAAGAATACCATCATCGAGTACTGAATCGGATTCTGAGATCACCAGCCTATCGAACCAAAGGTTGACCAGTCACTTTTGTTGTTGCAGAATTAGACCCCAATGGTTACCAGTTGAAGAGAGCGGCTCTCTTGATACGAACCGATCAGGGTCAAAAAGAAGAATCTGCCTGCTTGCGATATAAGACTTAAGCCAAAACGCGGTTTGCCAATTTTGTCTTGGATGCCCTTGGGCGGAATAGATGGAAGTCAGACCATAAGAAATAGGGGGCACTCGCTGTCGTAAAGTAGACGTGGGCAAGAAAACACGAAAGCAAAGTATGCACTAGAACTCCAGGGTCCCCTGAATCATTTTATTCATCAGAAAAGGGCCTCCCTTTCGTGCAGAACCTGGTGGATAGGACAAATAGAGGTTCTCCCCTCCAATGTGGGGTAGGTTCCATATAGCCCCAAGACTTCAACAGTGTTCAGGTCCATTATCGACGAATCCAATTTGCTAGGTCCTGCGAAATAGCTATGCATGCTCATCTCCTTTGTTTATACTCCACTGAACTGTGTGTACCTTGTATAGTGAGAGTGAGACACCCTTAGGGTAAGGAGGAACGGGAGGTTTTAGAGATTCCTTCTCACATTTGATGGGAAGAGCGATTCTCCTCATTTATCAGGGAAGTGAAAACTAACGCTTGCATGTCTCAGAGAGGGAATTGGGGTCTCTAAAAACCTCCTTGTTGCAGATTCCCGAGGACTATAATTGAGTCGGAAGACTTCAGAAAGTGGAAAAGACATGGGATCATGCTTTATCTTCTCGTTTACTACGCTTGGCAATAGGACCGCCCGGTCAAGAATGAGAGAAGTAGGTGCAATGATCTTAGTTGACAAATGAGTTGTGGGATGCGCCCGTTGGTGGATCCAAAGATGAAAGGAGTGTCACTGTGTCGGGAAGAAAAAAGCTTAGCTTAAGAGATTTGAACCGAACAACCTGTGAATTTGACTTTTGATGCTCCTTGTATGAGTTTTTTTGTAAAAATATAATACATTGAGAGGAAACCACCTTATGGTAGGTAGGTAGGCACTCCCTCAACTAGTAACCAGTCTATCAGTCCCAGTCTTAGCTATCTAACCTGCTGCATTAACTTCTTAGCACTAAAAGAAACAAGGAAGTTATAACAGCTATAACAATAGACAGTAAGCTTGTTTCTAGTCAGCTACCATCCTTGATATAGGTTGTTCTCCTGTGTTCCTGTAAGAAGTCCTTCCTATACCTGATGCGCTTTTTCTCCTTTTGAGTTAATGCAAAGACCCAATTCGCCCGGGCTGGCATGTCTCTCTTTCCCAGCCTTCACGCTGGTGAAGCAGCCCACGCCTCTTACGACGCCATCGCGCAGGGGTACGACGGCGAGACCTTTTTGGTTTCAGACCAATCGAGGGTTCACTTGCTTTTCCATTCCTGTCTGATGGTTCAAGATCTGGCTACTCAACAACTATTGGAAAAGAATATCCCCTTTCTTTTGGTTCCATCCTTTGTTAGTTTGCCGAGGTATTCTCAAACTAGAAGCCTTAGCTACAGTCCCATCCCATAAAGCGATCTCCTTCATAGCATGGCATGTTCTGTTGTTCCTTGATCAGTCAGTAATTGCCATCAATAGTAAGATGAATCAACTCTCCTCAATGATACAAAACGGAATGTGGAATACCAGGATTTGAGATTCATTTCTCTCCCGCCTTCCTGATACATAGCTTGACCTGTCACCAAACCAAACACTTTTAGCTAGCACCTACGGTGGAACCTTCACCGCAGAAGGAACCGACATCCATCCCATCACGGTGGAAGCAAGAGGAGAGCCAGCAAGACCAGCTAATAAGATTGAGCCAGGTCACCTACCAGCGTTGATGAAGATCCTAGTGCCAAGCTTTCGGAAGAATCTGATATCACTAAAGCCGACTCTCGAGAAAGGACGAGTGCTTAATGACTGGAGTCTTAAACGAGCGTCAGCCTTATTGACTCGAGCACGGGTACGAGCGCCCTTCCTTTGCTGGAATTGCCATCTTTGCTGCTCTCGGCTTCTGAATTTGTACCTTTCAATAGCCAGTCTAGAAGCCCTAATGTTGTAAGGCACGTGACTGCATTCCTAAATTCTCTCTCTGGTTCCTTCACTGCTTCTTCTTAAAGAGTCCTAACCGGGAATCCGGATCGGAATAAATAAGATAAGGGGAAATGTCGGCATAACCACTGCTATTTCATCTGCAGCTCTTGCCGTTGAAGGAATAAGTGTTGCTTTGGCTTGATTGCTTTCACCAGGTCTAGCTAGGCTGGGGCTGGATTAGCCCGAGTTGTGTTAAGATAAGTGGCACTTGAATTTGAAATAGCCATCAGCCGAAAAGAAAAAGAGCAGAGGACTTCCCCTCTCTGAGGAATTCTCTCCTCGAATCGACGACCCCCTCCCAGGGTATGCAGCGTCAACGTATAACTATGCATCCTAGGGCATGGCTGCCTTCTTTCTCTAATTCAACCTTTTATCAGCGACTGATTAGGAAGAAGCTGTAGTGTCGTCAGTTGCACCCCCCTTCAGCAGTGTGAGAGCTAGGGTGAGACCGCTATCGTCTTTGGCCCTGCCCTACTTTATGAAGGCTTCTTGTCGCCTCTCTTCTCTTTTAGCAAGGTATGCTTTGTAAAGAGTCCTCCCTTTCAAAATGCAAGTAGAATGGGCCCACATCAGAATGTCTTAAGCAACAAAAGACGGATGCCTAACTTTCAAGAGAAGACTAAGATTCTGAAGTATGCTACCCCCCTATCCTATGCCCTAGTTCGTTCTTTCCCGACCAAGGGCTAAGAAGCATAAGACGAGAAGCTGTGAGTCGGGGCTAGGAAGTGGCTACTTACTCATAACAGAAGATAGAGCCTTTCTTTTTCTTTCCCGATCGTCAATCATTTGAGGAAGTTAAGAAGCCCTAATGTTTAGTTGTCTTGGTTCTCTTATCTTCTATCTTGCTCGCGCTTATTCAGGAAGATCTTGAACAGAGGTGATCTCGATCATCACTTAACTGACGATACCGGATCGAGCTAGATGATGCTTCTTCTTTGTGATTGCGTAAAGAGCGTCTTTTTAAGCGAAAAAAAAAGTCTTTCATTGCCCGATGTGTCAACGGGCTTTTCGTGCCTATCCATTAGTAAGCAGGTTCCCTCGAAGCCCGGTAACTACGCCATTCATAGTTAGCCCGGTCGGTAAGCCCGACAGCTTTCTAGTATGAGTCTCTGCTCTTTCCCTATCAGATGGTGCAGCCAGCGGCTAGTTCTATGATCTGCTGGTTCTTCTCGATATGGCTCGAAGCTCTTTCCTATCTATTATATGGGACTGCCATCCTTGATTCAACCGATCTTATTGAACAACCTATTTCAACAACTTATTATTGTACACAAATCGGTTGTTCGATAATAGGTTGTTGTTGTAGTTGCTAGTGGGACTGCTCTTCCTAGTAGCAGCACATTTTACATCACATCTTTGACAGCTTCTTTTTCTGTTCTGACAAAAGAAGTTCTTTTATGTGCTGTTCGAGAAGGGCTTGTTACAAAGATCGGATGAACTAGACCAAGGGGGAAAGAGGAGTCAAAAAGTGGACAGATTCGTCGAAAAGGCTCAAGCTAGGAATCAGTCAAAAGGCAGAGTCAGTCGAAAGGAAGGAGGAATTTCAAAGGAAAGGTGCGTTGTCACCGCCCCTGGGTACCTTTGTAGTCAATTTCCTTTTTTGTTGATTTGTGAGAAAAGAAAGAGAAAAAATATCATTCGAAGAACGTTGAGCTGCACGAATGGCAACGAATGCTGAAGTCAAAGAGGCCGAGACGCCTATGATTAGATGTCTGTTGAGATTGGGGGTCGTTTTATTCTGGGAACCTATGGAATGACTGAGAATAGGTTGTTGCTGAGGATTGCAATCAACGATTCCCACTAATCAGGCTGAGCAGACGCAAGCATCTCTTCCGCCAACCCGGATTCATATAGCGCTTTACTTTCCTAATTTTGATAAGTGCCCGGTCTCCCCTGAAACTCTTAGTTGACGCCGTTCTCTATCTTTATCTTTGGTCAAGTCTTTGATCGTCGAGTCAAGCTGATCGAGGAATCAAGCCCTTCCCGAATGGGGTACAGTCGAGATCTTAAGAGGAGGTTCATAGCGGGAGGGACTCAATCGAAACATCTCTAGCAAACCAAGTAGCGAACTGCTTATATTGCGTCTATCGCGTATTTTGAAGCAAAAAATCCCTTTCTTTCCTCAAGTATGATCATTTTTGAAGCAACTCTCCGGTTGTAAAAGGTCTTTAGGAGAAAAAGACGCCGTTTCCTAGCTAGATGCGGTAGTTTCTGGACTTCAATACCTGATAGCTACTCGAATATTGCTTCTAGTCGCCGAGCTGAGGCTATCTCTTTCCTAGGTTTGGCTAAGGCAAATGACGGAACCTGTAAAATAGGAAATGAAATGTTATCCGTCAACTCCCCTCTTTCTTCTTCTACTGATGCTAAGTATGCTTTCCCTCCAGGGATAGGACTGATGCCCGCTCGAAGCAGCCTTCATTGATATTGATCACTCTTACTATAGGATAAGAATATTCGTAACTAAGAGACTGAAAGGAAAAAAGACCTGACTAGGATAGCTTCCTGGCCTAGGTAGTTTGTATGTGGTAGTTAGCTTTCTTTTCCCTAGATTGCTTAGTGCTGAGCTAAGTTCCGCCCTTTCCTATTAGCTATAGTAGGAGGTTGACTATGTCCTCTAGGACGGAAAGGGATAAGATCAACAATGCCATCATTGACTTCTTCCTCTGACCGGTCTTTTTGTTGATTGACTGAACCCGGACTTCTTTTCCAATCCAAGCAACCTACGTGATCAAGTCTTCACGTAGTTCCTTCTCTCACGCGCTTTTCCACGATTCGCCTGTGGTAAAGCAGCTCTATAATATCCTTTCGCGTGAGGTTTCCACTATGCTAGGAGGGGCTAAAAGGTAGGAGGCTGGGGTTCTCGTACTGAGACCTATGAGATGGCTTGAACCCGGCTTTCTACTAAATCAAAGAAGCCATATAGAAGAGAGCTACCAAGTCTCTTCCTAAAGTCAGGAATGCGCCCCGGGCTGCTCTATCCTTTCTTTGAGGACCTCGGGGGTTAGGAGGCTAACCTTCCTTTCCCGAATTCGTTAGATTGCCACCAGTTCCAGGATTGGTAGTTGGGCTCTGCTCGCTTGGTTGGTCATTCCCTTCTCTATTGGTTGATGGATAGGTGAGCGCATGCGGTTACTTCCGAACGAACCGGTCGATGGCAAGCTCTAGCTTAGCTGGCGATAGGAGGAATAGATGACACCGGAACTGGACTGGAAGATGGAGAAAGCTTGGGTAAATGCCGGCAGAGGCACTCGAAAGAGATGTTGGTTCCGGTGGGGTCTAACAAAAAGTGCCACCTCCCCCACCCAATCTTCTCAACTCAATAAGGGCGGGCACTCAGGGAGAGGGTGGAGAATGAACACTCGACCGGAGAGGGCTGGATCCAACTCCTAGCCTTTCTTTATTGCCATCCTCCTTTTAAAGCATCCCGTTCTTCGATTTCTGATTCATATGCATATCAAGACCGACCAAGCAAGGGTCAGCCCAACCGAAGGAAAGAAAATGACAAACGAAGAAAGATACATTCCAACTGCTCCTAAGGTAAGGGCACGTGTCTACTGAGAAAGCCGCTCCCCATTGACGGAGCTCAGAAGGTTTCATTTCTTCCAAAAGGTAGGCCGAAGTCAAATGAATGAAGTAGGAAAGTGGTCTCAGAGTCATCTTGAGATAGGAGTATAATGCTTTATCCGTTTCATTCCCTATTGAATAGGTGAGCGAAAGACCGTAATCCAACTAAAAGAAGGTGGGCACTTGCACCGAGTAAGAAGGATAAGTCAATCCCACAATTTGCTCACTTGCTGGCGCTCAACCCCTTGTTTTGGTCAGCAAAGGAGAGATTCGCTAACCGGAAAGACAGATCGACCCTTTGACATAGACCGATACAGAAAACAGATGCCCTAACTAATCAATAAGGGGCAGAAAGACCGATGACCTTATTTCCTTCCACTCAAGAACTAAAGGAATGGAAAGACGACAGACCGATAGCCAATGCCGTTACCTGAAGAGGGCAGGAGATCCAGAAATGCATTTCTCTCCGTAACCTTGAAGAACGGATAGAGCAGAAATAGATGCAGCCAAGGTCTTGATTCTCTGCCTTAATCTTTTCTGATAGTATGATAGGACTACTCGGATAGGAATGCCAACATCCAAGAAGAGAGCTACCATGATGCTACTCGGCTCGGAGAGGACTACTAGCTACGAGATTCAGCTAGTTTTGAGAAGATGAAAGATGCAGATGAGAAGACGTTCAAGACACATTTGGTCATTCGGTCACTCACTCCCACTTAACCAAGTCTAGCCAACTAGAATGAAGAAGTAAGGAAAGAAGATAGGAGTCGAAAGAGATAGATAGAACTTTCCAACGCTGGAAGGTTAGACAAAATAACGAAAAAGTCAAAGGGGAGTAGGCCTTTTACCACGAGCAACCTCAGGAGTGGGAGAGCTCTTCTTTATCTTTCTTTTTATACGATGCACCTAGGTTACGACAGAACTTACGATGAGAAGGAAAGAAGAAGAAAGCCTACGAGGCAGGGAATGGGTAGACCTTCGCTTGTGATTGCACGAGTGCTAATAGTCAGTGTGCTATAGGACTTGCGGAACTAGACTTCCTACTACTATAACGGAAATTACTACAACTACTTTGCTCTAACCTTCCTGACTAGGGGAAGCCTGTGATGAAACTGCCATTGCTTCCAAGACTTGCTAGCTCTAAGAAAGAATTTCTCTCTCTATATATGAAATTACTTCAACTAAACTGACTCCTGAAGGCAGCCCTCATTTCGATATCGGATTCGGGGTCTCATCACTTAATTATGCCTGTCCTCTTGCCGTGGTTTCACTATCTCTGTCTTGCCATAGGATTTGGATCGGTCAGTCTATCTGTTGTGCAGTCCCTCTCTGTCGTCTCAGTGGTGTCGCTCTAGCTTATGGACAGGGAAAGGAACAACACAGAGAGTCTCGGTTGGCAGCAAACGTAGACAGATGAAATAGCCAGGTATAGGATCACCAGGGGACAAAGGTAATAGCGAGGGAGATCTAACGAATAGTAATAACTACATTATTAATAGATGAAAGCGAGAGAAGGAATTGAGAAAGGGATGACCTTCTACTGGCTATTCTATCTTACTCTTCCTGTTAGGACTAACCAATGAGCGAAGGGAACCATCGGTATGGGACCCGCCGAGCGGTAATTCATTAATCTATCTCTGAAAGTGGTTTCGTGGATCTGATCAATTCATGTCCGTACCAACCAATTGAACTATTGCTGGCTGGAGCCGGCTTACTGACTTCGATAAGGGAAAAAGTACACTGCAATAGCAGTGACTCTTTACTGCATTGTTATTGCCCGGCGCATGTCCACCAGTTTTTAAGCTCAGTCGGTTCGGTCAGGAACGAGGGATTTAGCCTAGCAATGCACTAGAAGAATACTCGGACTGGCTCTCTTTTGGCCGAAGAACCAGAGTTGGAATATTCAATGGACAAAGGGAGAGAAAGCTGGTAGGTCCCAAAATAAGGCATGAATGGGAGGAAGACAACCAAACCGACGATAGACAAACAAATGATGATCTGCTTGAGCTTTAAGTGATAGCTTACTACTTACTCTAAAAAGCGGGCTTTGCTCCTACAATATGAAGAAATAAGGGTTGAATCTGCAGAGTAGCTTCACTGGAACCTTCTGCTTCCTCCAACTCGTTATGATGCAGCATAACTGCTCAGAACTGAGACCCTTCTGCTAATTATCTCTTTTCAAGTTATCTGGCACGGAGAATGTTTATTGAGACGGTCGGTACCGGAGGAACGGGCAGATCAGTTGCTACTAAATGGCCCACTTGCCGATAGAATCCTTTCCATCGGGGATACTGGCAGGTGAGGAGAAGATGGAGCATTATCTCTTCCCATTGATCCCGTTGATTCATCTTCTTCAGCTAGATCCGACTTGCCAGTGCGTGCTGGGAAAATACTCCAACCGCTACTGTCCCTGCTACGACTGATAATGAAATCTATCCAGGCGGGCTCAAAATACATAACTAGCGTATTAGCCAAGCAGTTCCGAAACCTTGTTCTCTGACCCCAAGGGGCGATGGCACAGATCTCTTATTTGCATCTCCGGTTCGATCAACTAATGCCTCAACTGGCTGTAGCTTATATTCGTTCATCGACTGCAGGATCCCCTACCTTTAATGCAATCGATACCTTCCTTGTTTCCCTTGAAGGTGCTGTGCTTTTTCTTGGTTTAGGAAATTCGAATCCATGCCCCGCTCAAAGCTAAGAGTCTTATAGCCCGGTCCGAAATTCATTATACTTAGGGAGCGAGGCGAGCAGCTAACGACGGGATAGAAAAAAGAAGTAAGCGGGGCGACCACTCACTACTTCTTATTGTTTCGAGTTCCTTTCCAACTAGAAGCGCATACGTCCTCTTGAACCGGGCGGTGCTTTCTTATTGCATTCGTTCCTACCATCTCCAACTAGCTCCGGCGGGAATACAGGGTTCATAACTCCTTTCTTGTTCCCTTAAGGAACTCAAAAGCCTCATATTGTTTCGTGCTGATCGTAGGTCGGACAAGTACGGAAGCGCAGTGACTTGACTTCATTCTTTCAACCTATAACCACTCCATAGAAGGATTCTGACTTTTAACATCTTCATTTTTCTTTCAATATCCGGCCAAATGACATTGCATTTCTCCGTCCCGACATTCCTATTAGTAAGCTATGCAGCGTGAACTGCAGCCTCACCAGCAGCTTTCATTGAACCCAATCTTGCTAGCCTGGCTCAGTATGAAACTCTTCCAGATTTCCCTAAAGAAGACGCAGCTGCTGAGCTAGCCTCAATGTCTATTCCAGGGCTATTTCTATTTAGAAGAAGATCGCGCGTGAAACCTCGAATCGTTATAATCAACGTAGCTCTCAGGGCGGAAAACGAGTGTAGGAACAAAATACCATTCTTCCCCTGCTCTGCTGCTTGGGATGGGAGCAAGATGCGCCCCCTCTGTCCAAGAAGGGAGTCCACTGCACTGCTTTGGCTCTCTCTTTCCATTCTTTTCTTATAATCTCAGATGTCCACTCAACAAGAGCTATTTTGGACAGCCCTGCTAACTCGTATTCGTCTTTTCAGACAAGAGCTCCTAGGCAAGGAGGGGCTTAGGGATTGTTGCTTCTGTCTGTGCAAAACCTATTTGCCCAATCCTTGACATACTTATACTGGGTGCCCGGACTAGAGAAAAGGTCGGATATAGAGAGAGTAGACGTGAGGCACGGCAAAAAGTAAAGGAAACCGGGGATTTTGTCCATTTCTTCGAGAACAGTAAGAGCTTCCCCGACAAGGACTGATAATGAAGCCTCTTCGCCGACAATGCTAGTTCGATTGGATGCGCTATTTCGACGAGCCCCTTAAGGGGGAAAGCCCTTATTTGCCCTGAACCTCTTTAAACAACTGCAATGATCACCCGCTGCATCTATAGAAAAAAAAAAGAGCCTTTATGCGCATGAAGGAGGTTACTAAGGCATTTCAAAAGACTTGCATCTAATTCAATAGCAGGGGATTCAATAAGAGCAGATTCGTGCAAAAGAGCTAACATCCGATTTGTGAACAGACCCGGCTTGGGGCGGGCTTGCTTGCTTTCAAGAGTTTCACCGGAATGCTACTCTTTGCCCGTTGGACAGCTACCGAACTGGCTTGCTTTACTTACTATGAAACCAAGTGTGAAACTTGGCGAAGATAGAAGAACGCAACTGTTGCAAAAACCGGGATTTTAGTAGTAGCTGCACCCCCTCGATCCCTCGTAATGAGGCGACAAGATTCTTCTCGGAATAGTCTAGGGGGACATCCTCAAAGGCAGCACTGAAAGCGGGTATGCCCGGGTTGGAATGAATCCGGAACGGAACTGAACTGAACTAGGAAAGAACAGAACTTCAACCACCTCAAGCGGAACCCTCAAGCTTTCTAAGTCTGTCCATCATCGTACTTGTGTTGTGAAGCCGGTTCTGAACCTCAAGAGTTAGGAAAGACAACCTGCACCAGAAACTGCACCTCAAGCTGAACCTTCACTCTGAGCTGGGGAAGGCAATCAAGTAAGTTAAGGAAGGTCTTTAAGGCAAGCCAGAAAGAAGGGAGCTAGCAAGGAAAGGAAGGGAAGGAAGCTAGCAGGAGCCAGAATCAGACCTGTAAGCCAGACTAGTTTACGAAGGCAATCCAATCTGTTGAATCCGACTTGAAGTAAATTCCCGCAAACATGCCTACCCGCACCTGAACCAGTACCAGAACCAGAACTGTAAGCTCGTGAAGGGAAAGCCAGTTTATGAAGCCAGTAACAGCCAGAACGGAAAGCAGAATGTAATAGCTCGACCTTAAGGGGAAGGGGGGAATAGCTCGACTTAAAAGGAGAGGAGGAGCAGAACAAGGGACACCGGAACTGAAAGCTCGGGCTCGGGAAGTCAATCAGACTGTAGAAGGAACTTGTCCAGCTTGTGAAGCCAACTATAAAGAAGTAGGCCCTTGTTTCATGAATTCATTTAGTAGCATCCATAAAGTCATCCCGTACTGCTGATCATGCTGCTTCAAGCTAGGGAGCTGACAAGGAAAGGAATGGAGTAACGGACACCCGTTCGAGATTGAGCTTTCCAGAGGCAGAGTTCAATTGTTGCAAGGCGGTTCGAACCCCCTGTAGGTATCATGCTGTGCAGCTCTTTCAAACTGTTAGAATGCAGTGCTGCTCTGATTCGTGAAAGTGTAAGGAGCGGATAGAACACCAGAACTTGAACTGAAAGCAAGGAGCTACTCAAGGGAAGGGAATCAGACCTGTAAGGTCAATCTGTAGTCAAATAGGTGGATAAAAGCTAATAAGAATCCCCTACTGGAGCACCTTCACCTTCACCTGAACTGGAAGCTCACGAAGGGAATAAGACTTGAACTGGAAGGCCAGAAAGACTAGTTTCTTCAGCGAAGTTGCTCGTGAGGGCAAGCCAGTCTGTTTATGAGAACCCTTGAGAAAAGCCAAGAATCGTACCCGCTTCAAGCAAGGGACAGACAACCACCCGTACCAGAACGGAAAGCAAGGGATGGAAAGACACAACCAGGCAGGAAAGACACAAGCAAGCTGCAGAAGGACACACAATCACACCAGGCAAGCTACTTTAACTGAAGCCCTCCGTACTTGTGAACCAGAACCCTGTGAAGCTGCCCTTATTCCATTCATTGTTTCATACCCCTGTAGGACTATTATAGGAATGGAGTAAGGCCACCCTATTCTCTTTTTCGAAGTCTGTACAGAATAGGAACTGAAAGCAAGACAAGCAAGCAAGGCAAGCCTCCTTTTGAGTTTCAAGAAAGCATTTAGTAGGAGTAGCATCAAGAAAGCCAGTATGCTCATGAAGCTAGTGAAGTCTGTCCAGCATCTTACTTTAACTTAAGCAGAAGCCAGCATCTGCACCAGAACCGGAACTTCACCGAAAGCGAGGGGCGAAGGTCAATCTTGAACAGGAACCAGAACCGAAAAGGAAAGGGGAGAGCGAGTCAGCTCGATTTGATACTGGTCATCCATCGCATCGGGTCGATCTCTTCTATTGAACTTACCCGCTTAGTGTGATCCTCCGTGAAAGATTAAGAAAGTAGTTCAAAGGCAGGAAATTGTCAGTGAGGAAGGGCTCTTTCATTCCGCGTAGTCAGCTTCCTCTGTTAGCCGGGTGGTAAATTGATTCACACTAGAAAGAAGGCAGCAGCTAAGCAGCACGAACCCTCAACAAGTAGGGGAACCCAATAGCGGGAGAGATATCATTGAAGGGGAGAGTGGGAACTGCCTAGTTACGACTTGCACTTGAAGCGGCTGTTGGAACAGTCCCACTTGCGCTTGAAGCTACCACAAGAAAGAAGGCACCAGCGTCTGAGGCCGGTCAACCAGTATGTAGGAATCAAATTGCTAGGGCTTTGCAGAGTGGGAAAGCTCTTTCTTTTGCCCCTCACTCCGATATGAAGTCTTGTCTTGCTGCTCCGTTTACGTAGTTGTTTGCTTTTAGAATCTAGATTGATTTCCTGTTTCAGTCTACCGTACTGTATGGGTTGGCCAGGGATTGAATTCAGTGTAGTCAGCTTCCGTAGAATGCTCCGTTGTTGGCTTGTAGAATCGATATGGGCTTGTTGTTCCGGGTAAGGTAAGCTAAAGCTTCCTCCATGCCTTCCTGAATGGCTTGCTTTTCACTCCTAGCTTCCTTCAGTGACTGCCTTTACGGGGAAGAAGCAATTACGACTTTCACGATAAGCGCTAACCGACAGCTAAGCTGCACCCGTAAGGTCAACCCCATTAGTCTTAGTGCGGGGAAAGTTTCGGGGGGGAGGAGTGAAACTGCTCGACCATAAGGAGAGGAGTGAAACATATTGACCTAAGGGCAAGGACTTTAAGCTTCTCTTCTTGAGTTATCTTCCTGACTAACTGTAAGCAGAGGACCTTACCGTCACTCTTAGCCCTTAAGGTAAGGTAAGGTTTTGTAGTTGTTAGTCTTAATTCCTACTGTTACAGAATGGGTAGTTGTTATCTTAGTTGTCTTTATTCCAATTAGCAACAGGTCTTTCATCACTGAGATGACCATCCAATAGATGAAAATTCATCAACCGATTCATCAACAAACAGAGGATACAGAATAGAAGATAATGCCAATTGAAGCATAGTGGTACCGAAAGACGAACTACGAACTCTTGCTCCTAGTCTATATACGAGGATTTGAAAGACCCATTGATGATTATGCCGAGTCCATTTCCAAGGCTAGTTCGAAGACCGGCTCATCAACTGCTCGTTAAGAAACAGATGTTGAAACAGAGGAAAAAGCTCTCTTTGATAGCGGCGGGGGTTGAGTCACCAGATCGTACTGGCCCGACCATAGCGGATGAGGAAGCGGAGGTTTAATCACCGGATCAGACACAACAGAAGCAAAGGCCGCAAGCAAATAGTAGGCGCTGGAGCTTCTTCCCCTAAAAAAATCAATCGCTTTTTGAATCAAAGTGCATATGGGAAAGATTCCGTCAGTGCCTAAGAAAAAGGTATGGTCGACTTCGCCCAGTGTACCTAAATTTTGGATATGACTCAGGTAGCGAAGATGGCGTAATTAACAACCATTCCAAATGCAGAAAGAAAGACTGACCCAGGCTCCTCCCATTACACGCAAAAGCAACCGAGACAGAAAGAGCAAAAAAGTAAGCGTCAACGTGAAATCGAGCCTCTGCTGAAAAACCCTAAAGAGTAGGCCAAAAAGCCTATTGAAGAGTAACCGAGCACTCACCTTTTGAAGTTGGTTGCTGCTATATCTGTTTTTCATCTCGCAGCTACAGGAAGGAGAAGGAAGGGGATTTAAACAACCCTTTGTATGCGCCAACACCTAACTCCAAAAGCTGCGTCAACATGGAATCGGCTGAAAAGTAGGTAGTATTGCCAGGGTTTCGTGTTTAGGGACGACTAGTTGCTAAGTTGCTTAAACCTATCCTGTCTTCCTTGCCTTCCTAGCCTTTGGACTCGTAGGCATTAGCATCTCTAGCTGTTAGGGCAGCTCAGCTCGGGTTAGCAGCTTTAGGGCAAGTCAAGGCAGTTGTGGTCTTGCAGCTTTAGCAGTTGTTGTAGCCGGCTTTCGAAGACAACGAAAGGCTCCAGTTGCCTAAGGAAATTCATGAGCAATTTCATCCGGTTGAATGCCGCAATCGCAATTAAGGCTCAAGGCTCGAGTTGGGAAATCGAGTTGGGCTGCAAACGGTGCGCCGAGGGGCAATTGGGTTAAGGGGAGGAACGGGTTTAGTGCTGCTTTCCGACAAGACGTTTTGCTAAAGTCGGATTCATACCCGCCTTCCGCTGCTTTAGTGGTTGCCTTTCGCCTGGGCTTCCCAGCTCTAGCCGCTCTGGTAGCTAGCTCAGTTAGGGCATCTGGTTCAGCCAAACCAACCCTGCTCTGTCAGCTCTATCAGTTGGTGCAGCTCTGTAGTTAGGGTGCCTTAATGCCCAAGCCCAATATAAGGGCGTGTCTTTCATTACTGGCTGACGCTAGTAGCTCTAGTTGCGCAATCAAGGGCTGTCGCATTAGTCGCAATAGGTTGATTGTAATAATCCGCCTTAGCAGTTGTGGCAGCTGGTATTCCTGCAGCTAAGTTCGGCTTGTCTTCTTCTCTTTCTAATGAAAAGAGAACTACACTTTTATCTTATCTCACGATTTGGATTCGAACCAATGAAGCCCTTTAATCAGGCCAATGAGTACCTTCCCGCTTAGGGGTCAGCGTGACGTAGACCTTTAGGCCGTGCCAAAAGAAGAACAGGAAAGACAAGGTCAGCGAGAAGGAGCTCGTTCTCTCCACTTTTTTTCCGGGGCTCGCTCTTGTAGCTCGCTGGGCAATCAACCGCAACAAATGGCTATTAACCCTTTCCTCCATGTCTTTATGATCCAACGCCCTCTTATACTCTTTAGTTTCGCTTTGCAAGTTCACAGCTCTCAAAGTCTGATGCAGCTATTCGACAAGCGACAAGTGTTGGTCTAATGACATACATACCAGAATTGTGTTGAGACCAATGAATTTCAGTCTTTCTTTCTTCCTTGTCGACTATTACTGATTCATCATTCTTTCGCCCTCTTTTCCTACCCGCGGAGTAGTCCTTGGATCGGGTGGACCAACACTGCGTGGATCGGTTTATTCCTCCGCTGGAGAGGTAGGGTGAGGAACGAACACAGTAGTTCTACTGCTGGGATTTCAGTCACTGCCGACCCCGATCAATAGTTTGTACAATAAGTTTCGGTGTATGGCGGCCGAGCTTCGTGCCCTTTCGTATTGGGCCGATCACGTCGACCCCATCCCCTATCTACCTCGCGATTTGAAGCTAGTAGATGAAGTCGGTAGAGAGGAAGAGAGTGTTCCTTCAGAGCGTTCTTCAATGTGGAGTGAGACTTTTAGTGGTAAACAAAATCTCTTCTGCAACTGGGGCGCTTCTGACCTTATATCGGTGGTTTTACCGAAGAAGAAGGTCTTTGCCTCGGAATATCCTGACAAAGACCATGTGCCGATTGATTACGAGATCTTTGATCCTTTCAATAACTTCCTTCGTGAAGTGGCCGATTTAATGCCTCTTCCCGATCAGGATGTGCCGACACTATCTGATTGAAGATTTACGAGTTTATCTTCGTCAGATGGAGCAGTTTATCAATGTGGACTTGGAGTCCCTTGATGACTATGCCGAAAGACACAAGGGTGCTGCATGTATAAGTCCAAAAGAGCTATTATCCACTGGTCGAGGAAGAAAGCTGGGATTCTTGCCTTCCTACCACGAATGGACTGTTTTGACTACTTTGACCCCCGCCACGGGGCAAGTCGGTTTCCTTGGTCATTCAAGCTCTTCTTTTCGTCTTCCTTTTCAGTATGGGAGGAGGGCGACATCGTGAGAAAGAAGTTTTTTTTGAATGGAAGCGTTGATCATGATGGTAATTTTGAATTCGTTAACATTTGGTCATTATTCGTCGGCTAGCAGCTTCCAAGCCAACGGTACCTTAGAAAGCAATTCCTACGATCGAAAGGCATAGGTTCCTGGGATTGAATCTGATTCTTCTTCAGATTGATTGAAGGCAAATTGAAAACCAACCACTCGAGCAGGACAAGAGCTGAAACACGTTCAAGCTCAAAGCTACTGGTTCCGTCATACTCTATTCTATTTCTTTCTACTCTCGAGTTACTGGCTTTCCTTTCGAGCAGACTAAGAAGAAGAAGAAGCCCACGGAGCGGTAGCAGCTACGACTTCTTCCTTCTGGGCTTACTTGCCAAGTCCAATAGCAACGGATTCTGTACCAGCAAACCATATTTCACCGGGTGTTCCCTCTCCGTTCTAGCTTTCTAAATAAGTCAGATCGGTGCGGGAAAAACTCCTAAATCAGTAAATCCGGAAGTTCCTGCCTTCCCCAGAGTTCTTCCAACGAGGGTTGGCACAAAAGCAGCAGATATTTTCACTAATAGCAAAGAATTCCATTTCCTCGAACCAGATTCTATTAGATCTTCCTATACCGTAATTCGCTAATCTCGATGAAAGAGCAGGTAACTACATAAGGCAGCTTTCCCCGCTCTGTCTTCTCTACGATTTACGGGTACTTACTCGTGCACGGAATCAAACAAGAGGAGGTTGCCTGATGGGACGTCGGCCTTTGCTAAGGACTTTGCCGGGGTTGAACCCCTCTCTTCTAGTAGCCGCCCTTCCTCCAAGACTTGAATCAGGAATATCTTTTCTGTACTATGCTGCCTTTGGCCCTGCGCCTGGTCTTTCTTCTTTATTGCCTTGAGCTTGAACTAAGCGCATCCTTTTGCATTGCAAGAAAGGCTTTGGGATGATTTTACAGCTGGCATTCACTCTATTTCCCACAGCAAATTCTTAGACGTTTGAGGTCTTTGGTCTTTCGAGAAGCCATCTTCTTCTCTTTCCTTGCGGTCTCGGTTCATGAATCAATCGATAGATACGATATTCTTCCGCTGCAAAATCACTGGAACAGCTTTTTCTTCCCGGGTTCGCATTCCCGTGACATTGATATCCACAAGTAATGGTTTACTATCATCCAAGGTCCTCCAGTAAGAGGTCGAGCTTTAAGTCCTTCCCCGGAAGCTTCAAAGACAGGAGACCCTTTCACTTGACTTGGTACCCAAACTCTATCAAGTGGTTTTTTTCCATAAGGTAGGGGTTAAAGGAGAGCAATTTCATCGATTACCTATCCCATTAATATTGTTTCAACCACAGGGGTGAGCTTCGGGTCACTTTGGCCACTTTCGCTTGCCTGCTAACTCCGATTCCTATCCTAATAGGTGGAATTCCTCGGTAAGTTTGAAAGGATTCAATTCATTCTATCGAGAGGACCCTCTTACTGAATCTCCTCAGGCGAGGCCAAATGATCAGTTAACACCCCAGTCCCGAAGTCATGCTCAAACCTGTCCATCCACATCCATCTTGCTGAGATCGGTCTGAACCAAGGAATCCCTTATATATGATGCAAGTTCCTTCCCATTCTTCTCTTCTCCCCAGCTTCAATCATCTATTCGTTTGGGGGGGCCTTTCGAAATTCGATGGAAAGAAAGAGAAGCTTTTCCTAGACTATAGTTCCGTCTCATTCGAAGCTTTCAACAAAGGAAATTCTCTTCATCACGAGATCCGGTCTTCAAGCCAGCAACCAGAGCAGGAGTCATCTTCTTATCAGAGCGCAGACTAGCCACGGAGCTAGTCAAAGGGGATCAGAGTCAATTGCGGTCGCCCTCAGTCAAGATCATGTACCCATCTTCCTATACTAATCCATACATTCCTTCTCAGTCTATGGGCAGCTATCTCTCTAGCCCAGTTGCGGAACCGAGATCGAGCTGGTGCCTGGAGCCAAACCGCCGGCTAGAGCACCCTATCGCATGGCACCATCCGAGCTTGCAGAATGGAGAATCGATTTGTATGCCTCGCTATCTATATAACCAACCAACCGTTTTCTTCGCTTACTGATTCCGTGCTTGCCTGTTGGTTCTGGTTCTGTTGGACCTGATCGATCCTATATATCAGCTACTTCATATACTGAATCGACTGCATAATCAACTGCAGGATCTACTTATCCTGCTGCTGTAGCTGGCTATACTGTTGCTGATGCTAGCTCTGCTGCTGGTTCACTCGCTCGATCCAGCAGAAGCATATATAGTTCCAGTTGCATTTGACCGAGTAAAAGAAGGAGCAGTCTCATTAGCAGCTAAGATGGTAAAAGCACCCATTTTACGAGTTTCATCAGAATCCGTCGTTGACCTCGAATCAGTTAATCCCGAATCATCAGTAGCAAATCGAGATCAAGCATATCTATTGAATTACAAGAGAAGCCTTAGCCCACAAATGAACTGCTAACCATGCGAGGGGCAGAACTGGGGGTAAGATTCCTATCTCTTTCTAGGTATCTCAAAATGACTAAATATATGCCGATACTCAGAATTAATGCAAAACATATAACTGCCAAGTGCCCGTGTTTTCCTTGACCGAGGGACTCTTATAGTCTGTTTCCAACTTAGACCACTCTTGGTCTATGGGGGCTTTGACTTCCCTCAGAGCCGACAATACTAGATAGAATTATTGTCAAGCCTTTGCGCTGCTAGGCCCGTTATTATAAAAGGAGTGATCTAACTATTCAATAATGCCATTGAAATCACGAAGTTCCCCCAGTGAATGAGAATGCCTACAGTCATTCACTGGACCACGTTTTCATCAACTTTCCCCTGATCGGCATCCATTTATCCAGGGGCAATCAATTGGCCGTCTGCTCTCCAAGGATTAGGAAATCCTTTGTCCGATAGTTCTGGAATTGTCTGCTACACACGGCCCGAATCGAATTTCTTTTCTCTTTACATATCTTCACTCTTTCTCGCTGCCTTGTGATTTGGAAAAGAATAAGCTTTTTCCATTAATATAAGAGAAATTTGTGAAGCTGTCTCAGGCTTCGCCGATTCAGAAAGAAAGCACAGAATATAGGAAGCCAGACCTACTCGCTAGAGGTAGAGCGGGGGAGTTAGGAGTTATGAGTTCATAGTTATAACCCCCTTCCCCTCGCTATCAGAAAAGGGAGTCGGTAAAGGCCAGTAGTAGTAGCATAGAGCTTCTCCTCTTTGAGTTTGTTGCTCCTTTTCCGTTGGTTCACTTTTTCTTTTTCTCTTATTATGAAATTATTAGCTCAACTCGTTACTCGCCGTGCTTTCCGGACTTAGTCATTGGTATGCCATGTATTCTGCTCCTCGTAGCCGTTTATCTATAATCAAGGGAAGAAGCTCGAAGGAACTCAGTTCAATTCGAGCGCAGCGCTAAAATGGGACATTATATCGGTGTAAACGGGAGAATTTGACTTCCTCTTTCATGGCTTTCCCATTATCCAATAGTGATCATAAGTGGTCAGTAAATAGCAAAGCTAGGAGCACAACCAATTTCAGATCCTCCAATTGATGATGCTAGTGATTCAGTTCCAGATATGGTTTCAGTTCCATTTGCATTCTTCCTTGTTCCTCCGCTTTGCTCTACAGAGAGGGAGGGATGAGCGGGACGACTCAGAGATTGGACTAGCATTACTATACTTCCAACGTATTGCTATTTTTCGCTTTTACTACACCCTCGTCATCGTAGTAGCTGAGTCTTGACGTTTTCGGGAGTTGGATAATATAGAGCATATGGTGACTGCATTATTATTTTTTCAATGCAACCCGGCAGCGTGGCTATGATTCGCCCTTTATTCGTTGTATTCTGGACTTGAATTTCAATCTAATGAATCTTGCTCTAAAGGGGGAATTTGATTCACGGCATTGGATAGCCTATTTGCTATCATGATGATAGGCCCCTAGAGAGACTAGTTGGCAAGATGGTGCTCTTCTCATTCGATCTAAAGTCGACAACCAATAGGTGGCCTTTAGTTTTGATGTTTGAAATTATGTGCTATCTATTCGATAGGTCGTTTGCATCATCGTGTATAAACTCATGTCTTGCAATAAACTTATTAAAAATACCCTTTGTTAAGGGTCAACTTGAAGTTTCTTTTGTTGCCGGGCAGCCTCTCGGATACTATTCGTCTTGGCCTTTATTCGCCTTATGACATCATTTTGTGGTGTGGTATTGTGCAAGGAAAGTTCATCAGGAGCCTTTATTTACTAACTATGCCGTCTTAGGTGATGATGTTATCATCGCCGATGAGGCTGTAGCCAAGGTTTACAAAGACACCCTTTCCGAGTTAGGTGTGAGCATTAGTCCTCAGAAATCGCTCATCTCTCGGGAAGGGGCGGGGGAGTTTGCCAAGCGGTATCGCGTCCGAGGAATGTCCGTGGACTTTAGTCCCGTATCTGCTAAGGCGTTGAACAATTTCTTCAACCCATAAGGGCTGCTGGTACTCAAGGAGAGGTATTCGATTCGTCGATTCTCGACTATGTGCCGTGTGGGCGGAATGGGCTACCGCGGTTTATCTACATTATCTCACCGCAGATCTAAGCGCTATGCGCGATTGTGGTCAATGTTTACCAAGTCTATGTTCTCCAACTCTCTTGAGTTATGGTTAGGACATGGGCGCCCCTTAAATCCTTATTGGAAGGGCATCATGGTCGATTATCTTCGAACCCAGATCTTTCCAAGGGATATTAAGATAGCACCGGAAAGTATATTCTTATCGCCTCAGGCGAAAGATTTACAGGAATACAAAGTTCTTCGGTGGGTCAATGGTGTAAGTACATACACTGGTACTCAAAAGTCGCGTTGTCTCCTGATGTGACCCTTGAAGACTTCTTCGATGCTCCTATTGTAAAGGATCGCTGGCGGATTCTCGCACTGGACCAGGAAATGGTTCGGTTCGGGCATCTGTGGCCCCTTTATGATATGGTGTCTGACAAGGGTCTAGATCCAAAGGTTCCAATCCTTGATTCTGCCCTTCGAAAGGAGTTTGGCTGTATGGGGGACGTAATGGCAGTTCTTTCTTGGTATTGGCTTTGAGTCAGGATGAATTGCGCCTGAAAAAACATGAGTGAATTGAGTTCGTGAGCGACTGAGTTGTGGCAGCTAAGCCAGCTAACCCGCATGCAGTGGAGTCTATAAATAGTTGTATAAGTAGTAGTGCATGAAGACCAAAAAGATCAGTACGAAACCCTAATGGGGTCGCCCAGCATGACCAAAAACGAGGATTGAACCTAGCATTTAGAGGAAAGCTACTTCAACCCAATCACTGATAGAGGAAAGACTACTGGCCATTCTTAAACAAGTTACGTGAAGAACAGGCGAAAGAGACTCAATACAACTCTTAGGAAAGGAAGAAGTTGCGAGTAGAGAACTATCAGAGAGGTTTCCACCTTCCAAGAACAAAGGACTAAGAACAGTAACATAGAAAGAAGAACGGCAGTTGGGGGTTACCTTAGGCAAAAAGAAAGACAAATGGGGCTTACACAGAACTGAGACAAGCAGAGCACATTCTAGAAGGGCAAACGAAGGAGGAGGAAGGTCATTCATTATTGAAGGACCGAGAAGCTCCACCGAATCTAAGTTATCTGATGCCATGATCCAGTTCCAGACAAGATGCTTATTAGATCCAGAACCCTCACCCGATCATAACCACTAACCACTCAAGGGAATGGAATGGACAAAAAGGTCTTTCTTTGACCGGGAATAGAGCGACTCTTACTAGATTTAATTAGAGGAAAAGGAGAGCCTATAAGAGAAGATAGGATAGTTGCTTTAAGCATGGAAGGTACGTCCTTGGCCTAGCTCCCCATTCCTTCTCATTCCTTCTTATTCGACTTCCAGGAGGAAGAAAAACCAGGAGCTTCCTTAACGATACCGAGAAAAAGCCTAATCCTGTTGGGTTGACCCAGAAAGAGCACCCCGAAAAAAGACAACAATAAAGGAAGTTGAGCCAGGATTTGACTGGAAGCACGAAAGCTGGAAGGCCGAGGACATTCGTTACTATAAGCCGGAACCGTAACGCTACTGATCTCGGGATTAGACCCTGAGGGAAGGAGTCTCACCTCCCACAGAGAAGATTCCATTGCAAAGAGAACAGCCTCAGAGCTTCACTCCAGTCGTTCGTTTCCCAGAGACAATCAAGCACGAACTACACTTACAGACCCCTAGAACTAGGAACTGACTTTAGCAAATATCTTTCGAATCTTATTTGCAACAATAGTCTAGCAAACAATCGGAACTTTTCTCTCGTTCAGTAAAGGAATGTTTCCAAAATTCCGATAGTTCGCCGAATAGAACACACGGTGGAAGTAGAGGACTGCAGAGACCTGTTTTTTTGGTAAACAGTAGCCTCGGGGTTACCACGCTTCCATCAGCTTGCTTGCCATTATGGAGTTCGGAGGCCTAAGTACGGAATGTGGGATTGTCACTCTGGGGGGATGACGGAAGCTAAAGCGCTACAGACAGCTCCTTTATTTATAGGGCATTAGGTCGGATTGCTGCATACTTATCTTATAACTCTCTTCCCAGACTGCTTGTACGGAGTCTTTCTCGACCATATTGGACACCTGACAAATATGTATATTCAAAATGGCCCAAAGCTTTCATTTCATTTCCCGGGAATGAAGCAACATAGAAAGACCCTTATTCAAGGGTTGTTCGAAGGTAGGGGACAAGCTCAGCTCAACTCTAGAATGCTCTACAAAGAGCAATATAAGCACATTTAACGCAACGCGCTTCAAGCAGTGAGGGTCGCGGTCACAGGAAAAACCTTGCTCCTACCTATCATTATAGGTTAAGAGCCGAAGATTCCTGGTGCAACAAAGGGAGATCTTTTGTCAAGGGTCGCAGCGGGCCGGGCTATGATACCGATCAAAGACGGGTAAGGGCTGAGTTGGGTAGGTATTACCAAAAGAAATAGGAGAGCAGCAAGACCATACTGCGTTTCGAAGCTATCTATAGTATGATACCTGACCGCTGCACTTTCTTTTCTGATGGCTAATCCTCACAAACTCGGTTACAACAAAACAAGGAAAAACAACGAGTAATTAATATTACTAAAGAAAACAATTAGGAAAACAATGAGAAATACATTCCTTACGAAACAACAAAAGGAAAGCAATACAAGAAAGGATTACAGTTACTTACGAAAGCAGGAAAGAAGAGAGCATACATACATTCTACTAGCTATCAGACGATCAGACGCAGACCTTTCTTTCATGTATTGTCTGATCGTCTTCTCTTGCTATTTCTCTCTTCCTGTAGTTCCAGTAAGATAGGCAGCTATCGCAGATCGTAGTCTATCGAGCAAGTATTATCTGATTCCTCTCTTCACTGCCTCGTTTATCTGTCTTCTCTTTCAATCCCTGACAGTGAATTCTTTCGCTTGTTTTCTTTTGCTCTGCTCTATCTATTTGTCTTTGATTCTTTTCCTTCTTCGAGTGGTAACTGCGGTATTCCGAACTCTTCAACGGTTATTGGGTTTTACCCCAGGCTAAATCACCATCTTCTCGATAACGAGACTAGGAAAGATATTAGTATAGTAGGCAGCTTAGTTCGGTAATAAGGTCTATAGGACAAGAGCATACGGACTGCAAGAGATAACAGAAGAAAGAAGGTACTACCCTTACAGGGAGGAAGGAAGAGCGTCCTTGGTTTAGCTCATAGTAGAGCTCATATTCAAGAGGGAGGCCCTTAGCCCATTCCTGTCTTGAATGGAGGGAAGGTGTTGCATCATTCCTTATTCAACTACCAGTTAGAGAAGGAAGGCAAGCTAGAAGACAATGTTAGGTAACTGCAGCCATTTCTAGGGATTGTCTGATCTTGCATGAGATTGTCTGCGACTCGGAATAGAAGGAAAGAACTGATAGGTCCAGCAGAGAGATCGGGGTCACTTCACGCTGCTATTGACGATGCAGAGCCAATTCCAATAGACTTATTAGAGGGTCCCATTAGCATGCATCCAGCAGGAATCGAACCTACGAATTTTCCTCTTGTATAGGTTGGGCGCTTTAACCATTCCGCCATGGATGGAAAGAGACTCCGCGAGTGAACTAGGTTTTGGTATTCCTTCTTGAGCTTCTATTTGTTCCGTTAAAGGAGATTCGAGAAAAGATGGAATAGGAAGACGTGTTTCCAGAACAAAGAAGATACGGGTTGAGAAGGGGGAGTTAGCAAAGTTAGACAAGATTGGAATGGGCATAGGAACATGTATGGATGTACCAGATCGGCTAATGCTCCCAGGTTGATGCGATGTATTCCACCAGTTGACTGAAGACTTTATTATTGGTATATCGATCGGTCCAGCACGGATTGAAATAGGAGCCGGTTCGACAGGAAGCTTTTGAAAACGCAGTGCACCCAGGTAAATAAGGAACGAGATGAATACAGAGGTTAAACGAGCATCCCACACCCAAAAGGTGCCCCACATAGGTCTTCCCCGAAACCCCCCAGTAACTAAGGTAAACAACGTAGAAAAAGCACCCATTTCTGTACCGGTTCCGGAAGAGCGAAGAAAAAGGGGATGTTTTGTTAATAGGAACAAGAAAGTGTTTATAGCCGTAGCGATATAAACAAGAATACTCATCCGAGCCGCAGGAACATGTACATACGGAATACGAGAATTTCCACCTTGTTGAAGATCTAGTGGTGCTACCCGAAGACTTAAATGAATAGCCATCGCTGTTAAGAACAACCGAGATCCAATGAGAATTTGCGCGTAGCTTCTGGTCTTTGACATCAAAAAATAAGGTTGTAATAACGAAACGGACATGTGAGAATTTTTTCCTAGCTAGTGGAACAAGAAAGACATGGATCTATATTGAATACGCAATCAAAGGCCCAAAAAAAATCACAATAGAAAAATTCTCCTTGCTGGCGGAGCGGCATACCGAAAAAAGAAAGGTTTTGGAAGAAAAAAAGTGGATTCCCTTTTGTGAGCAAGAGCCCATCCTTGATCCAAGCCGAGTTTTGCATTCCTTAGCTTGGTGCAAAAGGCTTCTCACGGGTCCTTTTTCAAGCCCATCTCGAATACGATGCGGTAGGGTACTCGTGACCCTGCTGGTGGCTGCCACTTCCTCACACTTAAATGCCGCCAGCTCTGCCTTCCTACTTAAGGCATCCGCGACCTGGTTGGTCCGTCCAAGCTTATACTCTAGCACCATATCAATCAAACTTGGCAAGTTTGTCTTGCTTGCCATCGTCCCTGTTTTGGCGTGAGTTTATTCTGGGTCAGTAAGTCACTCGGCGCCACATTCTCCGTCTTGAACACGAATCGTGACCCGCCTCCACGTTCTCAAGTAGTGCAGCTGTCATCTCCTTTTCTTGGACCGCGCCTCTCGGTCTCATTGAGCTTTCGGCTATCATATGCGATAGGCTTACCTTATTGTACTAGCACACCGCCTATGGCATAGTCTGATGCATCCGTGTGTACTTCAAATGGCTTAGTGTGATCTGGCAACTGCAATACGGGGTCATCCATCACTGCCTGCTTTAGGTCCTCAAAAGCTCTTTGACACTCTTCCGATCAGTGCAGTGCCATGATCGGTCCGTACGTCCTTCTTTAGGATATTTTTGAGTGGAGCAGCCCTCTTCGAATAACTTACGATGAATCTTCGGTAATAGTTCACGAGCCCTAAAAACGATCAACGCTTACTCACCTTGGTAGGTGCTTGCCACTCCTCGATAGCTCTGATGCCCATCCAATGCCCTAGGAATAGGATTTCTGTCTGTCTAAAGGAGCATTTCTCTTTCTTTACATAGAGGTGATTCTTCCTTAATGCCTTAAAAAAGGTCCGGAGGTGGCTAACGTGGTCGTTTAACGAATGGCTATAGCCCACGATCAAAGTATACCACCCGTCGTACGGGTGGAATAGCTCATTATAGAGGGTGCAGAACGTGGCAGGGGCATTGGTGAGTCCAAAAGTCATAACCAAATCATCAAACGCCCTTTATTAGTAAGGTTGCTTGTTTGTCACACAGGTCGTCTTTGGCTCGTCTCCTTCCGCGATACGCACTTGATAGTAGCCCGACCGTAGATCCAACTTCGAGAAGTATCTCGCGCTTATTGATTAGGGCGAAGAAGTCTGCAATCAAAGTAGATACTTGTTCTTGATGGTTAGGTTACCTTGTTGAGCGCCCGATAATCAATGCACAAGGCTCCCGCTTCTTCTGGAATAAAACAGGGGCTCCTCAATCCCCAGCAAGATAGGGAAAAACTGCCTTGGAGGCTGGAATATAAATAGGCCTCAATGAGTTCCTGAAATTCTTTCCTGAGCTCAACCAAGCCCCAACACTAATAGATGCTATAGTTGGGGGGGCCATCTGCAAAACCCAGCCCCAGTCTAAGTAAGTTAAGGGGCTTTGGCTCCAGGCTCCAACTCGATCTTGTGGTAGACTGCCCTCCTAGGGGGTACTTGGCAACTCACTCGTGGGGCATGATATCCCAAAATTCCTCAAGTACTTGCTGCACTTCCTGAGAAAGAAAGTCGTCTTGGTATTGGATCCGCTCTTCTGTTAGCATGAACATGAATTAGATTCTATTCGTCTTCTTTATTCTTAAGAGAAACCCCCCACCCGAACCCTTCTTAAAACCGCCAAGCCCTCTCGAATGAGTTCTACTATAGAAGCTTTCAACGTACACCCGGGGACAAATCTTTCACTCACTGAGAAGTGAAAACCTGTGACTAGATCGTCCTGAAGACGGATGCGACGGGAAGAAATGGCATTTGGAAGTGTTGCTGACTTAACATTTAGGTTTCGGCATAACAAAGCTTGCACTGTCTTTTCGCACTTAGGCGCACAGCGTGCCATTGGTAATGATTCTACTACGGTGCCACAAATTCGCAAGCTGATCCTAAGTAATCGTTGTTGTTCATTGGATTCCGGAGGAACTACTTCGTTAGGATTGAGGAATTGCTGCGATTCTTC